AACTCAATTAGTAATATATCTATGATTACTAGTTCCATCCTAAATGACTCCTATTCTGTTAAATGGGTTGATTCAAAACTCTTAATCAAGACTTGGTAGAACGTATAAACTGAATTGAAAAAATAAGCAGAAAGTCATAAAAAAAGAAAATGGTAATAACGGTATTTGTCCTATATGTGCAAATCCAAATCGGGTCAATCTTTACCCGGAGTAGAGCATAAACCTAAAAAGAGAAAAGAGACCCACTCAGGAACAAGAAAATATCATCGGGGTTGGTCGATGAAACAATACATCAATGAGAAGTTAATTCAATAAATTTAGTGACTTTTTCTTTATTAGAATTCTAACAAAAAGAAAGCAGTAAAACTCGTCTTTATTTTTAGTAAAGAAGAAAATCTTTTTTTTAAGTAAGAAAAACCCTCTTATAGGAAAAGAGGGAGGTCCGGAATCCATACATTGATTCTTTTTTTTTGTTTTTGAGATTTTTTTGAACCGTATGCATCAAAAGGTGCGTGTACGGTTCCGAAAGAGTCCAATTGGACTCTAATCAACCGACTTTATCGAGAAAGATTACTTTTTTTGGGCCAAGCAGTTGATAGCCAGATCTCAAATCAACTTATTGGTCTTATGATATATCTCAGTATTGAAGATGATAACAAAGATCTGTATTTGTTTATAAACTCTCCCGGCGGATGGGTAATACCTGGAGTAGCTATTTATGATACTATGCAATTTGTGCGACCAGATGTCCATACAATATGCATGGGATTAGCCGCGTCAATGGGATCTTTTATCCTGGTCGGGGGGGAAATTACCAAACGTCTAGCATTCCCTCACGCTTGGCGCCAATGAGATTTTTAGTTAAGAGAAAAGGGAAGACTATGCCTTCGCCCTAGGAAAAAGTAAGCAACAATAGCATGGCATTTTGCATTCGATATTAGAAATTTTTGGATTCTTTTGAAAAACATTAGATTATGTATCGAGAGAGTAGTATGAGACTATGGGGCCTTCTCTATTTTCTAATTGGGAGTTCGATTTAGCGTCACAAACCTTTTTTGTTCACACTAGAGGGCTCTTAACAACATTCATGTTATTAAAAGAATCCAAGGAGTGCGCAAAAAACAATATTTTCTTTGGTTGGAACAAAAGGAAACTTTGGGATTGCCGAATCATATCCAAAATCCAAAATAAATCACATTAAGATAATTAAGATAGAAGGCAACGGAGCCATCATAGTATTTTATACATATTCCGAAAGGAAGGGCGGCAATTTGATCATTTAATCACCTGGGTATGATATATTCTATCTTTCTCTTTCTTTTTTCAATAAAGAGGCCAAGTTAGGTCAATTTTATTTTAGTGTAGAGCCGTATGCATATACAAGAAGGATGCCTGTACGGTTGTTCAATTCGATCTTTTTCCTATTTTTCTTTATCTTTCTATTTCTTTTCTATTCGCTTCATCATGTAAGATAGAGAAACCTTTTCTTCTTTTTTTTTATGCTATTATCAGGGTAATGATCCATCAACCTGCTAGTTCGTTTTATGAGGCACAAGCGGGAGAGTTTATCCTGGAAGCGGAAGAACTGTTGAAACTGCGCGAAACCCTCACAAGGGTTTATGGACAAAGAACGGGCAAACCCCTATGGGTTGTATCCGAAGACATAGAAAGAGATGTTTTTATGTCAGCAACAGAAGCACAAGCTTATGGAATCGTTGATCTTGTAGCAGTTGAATGAAAATAACATGTAACTCACGCAAATTCTCGATTGGAGATTTTTTTAACTGCGTTTACTATTTTTTATTATTAAATTAGTTTTTATTTAATAGAAATAGACGTAATTCAGAATCATCCGGTTAGGATCAATCTAAACCAGCCCATTATGTATTATGTATCCAATTCAACATGCCAACCATTAAACAACTTATTAGAAATACAAGACAGCCAATCAGAAATGTCACGAAATCCCCCGCCCTTAGGGGATGTCCTCAACGACGAGGAACATGTACTCGGGTGTATGCGCGACTCGTTTCGATCATATCATATAATGGCCTGGTACAAAAGCAAGAAAACAGGGTGTCAATATCAACGATGGGTACCGTTAAATAGGATAGAATCGAAAAAGGGGCCTTTTTTTCTCTTTATTCTATTTACTATTTATCTAAAACAAAGAAATAAATAACCCCTCTCATATTCCTGCATTGTGTATGAATTTTATGGTTTCCATTGGTGCAAGTTGAATTACCTCAATGTAAGATGGGAAGCAATTCTCCATTGGTATAAAATGATTATCCATTAAGCGGAGGAATTTTTTTTAAGCATAAAGATTACGCCCCTACTCTGCCAAGAACGGACTATCAAAGGGTCAGCTACCCAGCTAACTTTCCTAGTTAAATGCCGTTACTGTATAGGTGGGTTTCGTTGTGAAAGGACTATTACTGGATAATTCATGGGTAGAGCCAAAGAGGATGAACTATACAAGTTACCAATAACCTGGATTAAATGAAGTGAGGGCTCCGGTGTATAGAAAAGACCTCCCCGTTTAAGAAGTTACCATAGAAACGATGGAACCCACTACACTATTTCTTTATCCATTTCTTTTTTTTTTTTGCTATATTTTTGACATCTGTAAAAGAATAAAATTTCTTTCATATTTCGCATTGAAATAAAAAAATCGTGGTTAGGAAGGTTATAGTAGACAAAGCCATTGGAGTTTATAGCTTATACATTGGAAAAATTCGTTTTGTTATTAAGAGATTAGGAAATGTTAAAAGAATAACTGAAAGAAAACAACTCAATTAGTTATTCGCGAAAGTTTCATCTATTCAATGACTAGAATTAGACGTGGATATATAGCTCGAAGACGTAGAACAAAAATTCGTTTATTTGCATCAAGCTTTCGAGGAGCCCATTCAAGACTTACTCGAACTATTATTCAACAGAGAATAAGAGCTTTGTTTTCAGCTCAGCGGGATCGGGATATTAAAAAGAGAGAGTTTCGTCGTCTGTGGATCACTCGTATAAACGCAGTAATTCGTGAGAGTGTAGTATACTACAGTTATAGCAGGTTAATCCATGATCTGTACAAGAGACAGTTGATCCTTAATCGTAAAATACTTGCACAAATAGCCATATCAAATAGGAATTGTCTTTATATGATTTCCAATGAGATCACAAAAGAAGTAGATTAGAAAGAATCTATTGGAATATTGTAAACGTGTTTTCCCGGAGTTCATTCTCCGGGAAGATAGAATAGAAACAATTAAGATAAATATAGGCTAAAGTAGTCAAAATGAGTGAACACGCTCAATATAAAAAGCTTTCTCCAATTTTTTCCGTACGACACATCTGGATTCTCAGAAAAGAACCAATCTTGTCTTTGAGTTCGGATTGAAATTATGATTCAAGAGTAAACCCTTTTCATTCTGGTTCTAAGACCTGTAGTTCTATCGGTTAACTCAGCTCTTTCAAATTGTTTCTCATTATTGAGAAAGGGTAACAAAGATAAAATCCGGGCTTGTTTTATAGCCATAGTAATTAAACGTTGTTGTTTCAAGGTCAATCTATTCACCCGTCGCGATAAGACTTTTCCCTGTTCGCTAATAAATCGACTAATTAAACTCATATTTCTATAAGAAATTCGATCCCCCGATTGAATAGGAGGCAGACGCCTACGAAAAGATTGTTTTGATTTAAGAAAAGGTCGCTTGGATTTATCCATGGTTTGTTTTATTATTTAATATTTCATTTTATTTTTTCTCTCAAAATTCTATTTATTAATTTGAATTCATTTTATTTCAAATAGGATTTTTTTCGATTTAGATTTCTATTTTATAGATAGATAGAATGCCACCCCTTTCCCTTCCTTGAAGGGGTAACATACAGGTACTCAACTCGATCTATTTCTTTATCTCTCCATGAATCGTATGCTTGGAACAATACGGACAGAATTTTCTCAACTCTAATCGATTAGGTGTATTGTGGCGGTTCTTTTGAGTAATATATCTGGAAATTCCCGTTGATACGCGATTAACGCTGTTTCGGGCACAACCGGTACATTCCAAAATCACCCTTACTCGAACATCTTTACCCTTGGCCATGAACCTCCTTTGAATTTTATATTTACTCAACTTTTTGATTCAAAACGAATAAGTAAAGGACAGAAGATTTCTAAATTTTATTTAAAATCAAAGTAGACTATTTCATTTTTGATTTAAATACCTTGGATAATATTCTTTACTTAGACCTTAAACCCGCATTTTTATTCTACTCCCATTATTTTATTAGGAATATTCATTGAATTTCAATTCTAAAATGCAATTCTAAAAAAAAGGAGTTTAGTCACAGTCGCAGATATTTGATTCTATCTTTAATCTTCTTCATCCCCTAGTATGTTACTAACTAGAATGAAAAAAATGGGAATGTTAATGCATCTGGAAAAAAACGATTAATCTCTATTAATAGACCCGCTAAAGCCCCAAACCATAGCGTACTTAGTACTGGTGCCACGGAGAGATATGTTTTTAAATCTCGCATTGAAAATCCTCCTTTTTTTTTATTGTAATATTTTTTATTATAAAAAAGATATATGATCCGATAGATAGGTCGTTAAAAACCGACTATGGTTGTACACGTAATGCCTAATTAACCTAATTAATTAACCTAATTGAAATGAAATTCCTTTATTTTTATTATTGAATTGTCCAATGATCCAGTAAAAGTCAATAAGAGATAGTACCCTGCCGTAAAATTAGAAAATAACTAAAAGAATCTTCCTCTTACGGAGAAAATACTAATTTATTCTTGTATACAAGTCTTTTTCTTTTACTATTATTATATGTTAAATGAAACAAAAAAGACGAAATTGGCAAAAAAAGGTGTGGGGAAATAACGATGTGGAAACCAAGATAGAAATTCTATACAATGACACTGTGGAACAATGCAAAGGGATGTGGCGCAGTTTGGTAGCGCGTTTGTTTTGGGTACAAAATGTCACGGGT